AAGAAGACTTTGTCAGTGTAAGAGTAATGATATGGACTGTGAATTATTTAATAATGGAAATTCCTTGCCTATATATGTTCATTTGTAAGTATATCGTATCTATAGACTTGTGATAAGAGAGAAAGGTTTCTGTCCGGATCCGTTTGTGAAAGAGTAGAGTGAATAAGAAACATAACTAATTTGGAACCGATGACGAAATAAAGAGGTTAGGTAGTAAAACGGGCCCTTTTCTTTTTATTGGGGATAGAGGGACTTGAACCCTCACGATTTCTAAAGTCGACGGATTTTCCCCTTACTATAAATTTCATTGTTGTCGGTATTGACATGTAGAATGGACTCTATCTTTATTCTCGTCCGATTAATCAGTTCTTCAAAAGATCTATCCGAGGAGTGAATGATTTGATCACTGAATATTCGATTCTTCCTTCAATTTGGAATCGATTCACAAGAATTCTTCCATTTTTCATATAAAAAAAATACGGAATCGGATCGTGATTAATTGTTTGATATTTCAGTACGTATATAGGGTAGGGTCATCCTTTCTGGAATTTCGATAGAAGGATTCCTATACCAATGTTAATCAACTCCATTCGTTATTCGTTAGAACAGCTTCCTTTGAGTCTCTGCACCTATCCTTTTTTTGGTTCTCGCTTTCTGAACCCTTGTTTTCTGAAAACAGGATTTGGCTCAGGATTGCCCATTTTTAATTCCAGGGTTTCTCTGAATTTGGAAGTTATCACTTAGTAGGTTTCCATACCAAGGCTCAATCCAACCAAGTCCGTAGCGTCTACCAATTTCGCCATATCCCCTTATGAGACCGAGATCTCATTGTGATCCCATCCCCCTCTTTCATTTTTTTATGTCGGAACCGTTGAATTCATTAGATACTGATTCCTAATATCGAAAAAAAAGTCTACTCCTATTTTATTATTTTATTATTTTATTTATTTTATTTTGATTTCTTGTCCATATTCTCTATCGGAAGACCCGTATTTGGTCCCATCAGAAATGATTCTATCATTGATGTATCTGCAATTCAATATGGATAGAGATATCCCACATATACATACCCTCCCCCCCTCTCATTTTTCCCGCGCGATTTTTAATACTGGAACGGTCGATATTCATTTTTTTTTTTCGTTCTACCTCCCCCCTTTCTGAATGAAACCAGCGAAATGTCTCATTATGATCTGGATTGCATCCTTATCTTATCCTTTCCTTAGTACCGATCTGCTCTAATATGATTAATCTAATCTGCTATAACTAACTGCTATAAATTAAGTATAATATATAAATTCAGAATTAAAAAAAACATTCTATATAGATATAGTTAGTTAGTTCTATTGCACTTATTTCTGTTATGTGAGCCCGCTTAGCTCAGAGGTTAGAGCATCGCATTTGTAATGCGATGGTCATCGGTTCGATTCCGATAGCCGGCTTTTCAATATTCCTTGATCTCAAGGAATATTGAAAAGACTCCTCTCTTTTTTTCTTTTAAAAATGTCGGGTCACCGATCTATTATGTCGTAGCAACTTCCAACTATGAATAAAAAACTGATTTGATTGGAGCAGTTAAATCTCTACACTACAGAACAAATCAAGAAAGGGGTCCTTCACTTCCTATATATACAAAATAATCCGGATATTGATACAATTCATCTCATTCTTCTTTTGTAGTCTTCTTTTGTAGTCTTCTTTTGTAGTACTTCAATAGATTTAGTTTCGTTTATCGTTTAGTTCAGTCTTAATTTAAGTTTATTCTGTAAAATACAATTTTAACAAGGAGTCTTTATGTCTCGTTACCGAGGGCCTCGTTTCAAAAAAATACGCTGTCTGGGGGCTTTACCGGGACTAACTAGTAAAAGACCTAGATCCGGAAGTGATCTTAGAAACCAATCACGTTTCGGGAAAAGATCTCAATATCGTATTCGTCTAGAAGAAAAACAAAAATTGCGTTTTCATTATGGTCTGACAGAGCGACAATTGCTTAGATATGTTCGTATTGCCGGAAAAGCCAAAGGGTCAACAGGTCAGGTTTTACTACAACTACTTGAGATGCGTTTGGATAACATCCTTTTTCGATTAGGTATGGCTTCGACCATTCCTGGAGCCAGGCAATTAGTTAACCATAGACATATTTTAGTTAATGGTCGTGTAGTAGATATCCCAAGTTATCGCTGCAAACCCCGAGATATTATTACTGCAAGGGATGAACAAAGATCCAGAGCTCTGATTCAAAATTATCTTGATTCATCGCCCCGCGAGGATTTGGCAAAACATTTGACTTTTGACTCATCCCAATATAAAGGATTAGTAAATCAAATAATAGATATTAAATGGATCGGTTTGAAAATCAATGAGTTTCTAGTCGTAGAATATTATTCCCGTCAGACTTGAACCTAACTAAAATAACAAAGCTTCGGACCATTTTGCCCCCCCCCTCTTTTTTTTTTTTTTCACCGAAGAAGGGGTTTGATCCGGATTTTTCTCCCATTCACGT